ATACTAATCGATAGGGCCTCATTGGTAAGTGCTATAAGATCTTGTGCATTGGAACCCATGGTTATGGCCGCGAATCCATTAGCCTGGAACGCTTTTTTTTCCAAGCGAAATCCCCTAGTATATGAAAGAGTGAAAAAGTGCTTTCGTTGTTGTGGAATAAGAGGCCTTCGTACCTTAATGCACGTATCTAATCTATGCGGAGCTATTAGAGAGGGATCCACGAATTGGGGAAAATGGGTCGAAGCAATAACAAGACTATTTCCAGTGGAAGATCTTTCACAATCCCAGGAGAGAAGGTTCACTAATAGCTCGAGGGAGAAGGAACCCGAATCCCTAAAATGCAGCTCATGAATGTTTGGAATCCATATTATGCAAGGAGAGATTGCTTTTGTTAATTCGATTTGAAGGCTGATATAAAATTGGGCTACGCGCCACACCGTGTCCATCTCCTCAGTTAGCGCATCCATCCTAGTTAGCTGTTCCAGCTCCATATTAATCTTATCGTCATGAGCATCTCTCTCCTCAAAACTATAGATACTAGGATCAAAATCAATATCCATATCGTCAAAAACATGAATATCTTGATTAATAGCCTCAATAGGGTCACGAGCATCAATAAAAATCTCGATCTCATCATCACTGGCATCACTGTCATCATCATCAGCAAAACGAAAAACTGTATCCCGGAACTTGTCCAGAAATATCGTAATGAAAGGAAGATAGGAGTTTTTCGTTAGGTATTTGACCAAATAGGATCGTCCAATTCCTAGAGAACCTATCACTAAAATACCCCGAGAGGGGGTTACAGCTAAGCGGAGCGAAAAGGGTTGTAGATCAGATGGGACACGAACACTATTAGCCCCAGACGGGGTTTGTGCATAAGTGATTGTCTGATAATGAGCAAGGAATAGCCGTCTTTCTGCTAAAGAGGATGTATCGAACTCATAATTTAGTAGATCCTTGTTATGAAGGTCAATTAAGTTTCCTAAGTAAATTTCTCCCGGTTGTTCCATCATTGGAGAATCAAAGTCATTCTTTGAGAAATGATCACTCTGAGTCAGACTCCATAAAATTCGATCAATCCTTTTTTCTGGCGTTAAGGTGGAGAACTGAATCAAGACTTCTCTTTCTTCATCCTCAACCCAATCACTGTTTGCGGCCCAGTCTTCTATCGTTTCATCAATCCAATACCCGCTCCTTTTTCTTAGCACTGAATAGATCTCTTTACTTGTATGACTTAGATATCTCGTATTTATCGAAAAAGCGAGTGGATCGAAGGGCATACTTATGAGATCGATGATCTCGACGAGCTTTTTCTTCCAATTTTTCTTCTTATTAAAGCGTATTCCATCAGCATTACGCAAGAACATCTTTTGCAGAGCACCTAGAAAGAGATTAGTTAACCTGAACAACCCGAAAGAATTCGATTCAGATAGAGGATACCTATCCAGAAGTTTTCCCACCTCAATCTCAAGCATAGATGATTCCATTATCAAAGATTTGACCGTTTTGAACTCTGTCTGTAACTCACTAGCGATCGAGAAAACAACGTAAAGATGTACCACAACGAGACTTCCAGCCACAAGAAGAAGGAAAAAGATTGCAGAGAGGAACTCCCGAAGATTTTCCGATCTCAGCTGTGTCGATCTCAATGGTAGCTTATTTTTTGGAGGAATCAGGCCATGGGACAGAACAAACTTATGCCAACACTTCCTCTGAATCGTACTTATCTTCCTCTGAATCTTACTTATCTTCCTCTGAATCTTCCTTATCAGAGTATATTGCCTCTTCCATTTTGTAAGACAAAATGGAATCTGTTTAATTCGCCCTTTTGTAACTGCTACCTCACTAATATCACTAATAATATCAATCAAAATGGATACACTATCCATAAAAATGGATACAAACTTGTTTTTGCTCTTTAGTCTCCACAATAGGTCTGAACAAATTTGTAAAAATAGAGGCTTTAGATATCTGTACCCTTGGGAAGTAAAGGCCCATGGCAGATATGTTTGGAAGAGATTCCATTTTGAGCGAGTTGAAAAAGCACTATCTCGTTGAAAGGTTCTATCCATCCGCTTTTGCTGAGCGCATTTTTTCTTTAGCCAAAGACTCTCTTTGTTCCCCCTTTTGGGTGGTAAATATTTCTCAGAACATAGATTGTGAATCAAACCCATGTTTGAATTGAAATTGAGAGACTGATACAAGTTCTTCCCTTCTGAATCAGATAGATTCATATCTGAAAGAGGTTGACAATAAGTTCTTTCCAAATTGACTATTTCTCCCTCTGTTAGAGGTGTTCCAGAAATGTCTGCGATCGAGTAAATAGCTCTACGAACGAATGGATCGGATCGACTTGGAAAATGGAAAGATTTGTACAAGTTATCCGTTTCGTCACCACTTTGTGGAAAATCCTTATGTATGAATATGTTAGATACCTGTGACTCGATTGCTGAAAGAGTATCTCTCCACCAAAAAGCATGTTTTTTTTTACCGACGC